AATAAAGTGCCTGACAAAAGGAATATTTTGATAGAATATATAATGAGGGATATTTTCCTCCTTTATTACATTTTACAGAATTAAACTGTTCTTGAAATATCAAAAATTTCTGTGCATCATACACCAAAATATAAAAAGATAAGCTAATTTAAGCTAACAGGTTCATACCCTCTTTATGGAAGTATCTTAATCTTCCTCTTTTTAATTATATTGAATTTATCTACCTTATTATTTATAATATCCTTAATAACCGGAACATTAATCTCAATTACATCTTCTACTTGAATTGGATGTTGAATAGGTCTCGAAATAAATTTATTATCATTTATCCCCTTAATAAGAAAAAATAAAACACCTCTCGAAAATGAGGCTGGAATAAAATATTTTCTCGTACAATCAATTGCGTCAATCTTATTCTTACTATCTATTTTATTAACAAGAATAATAGATTTTAATTACAATGAATATACCACATATTTAATATCTTCTTCTCTAATCATAAAAATAGGGGCATGTCCATTTCATTTTTGATTTCCAGGAGTAATGGAAGGATTAGATTGAAGTAATTGTTTACTTTTAATAACCTGACAAAAAATCGCTCCTTTTATTTTAATATCATATAAAATAACCATAACAATATTCTTTATAGCAGTAATTGTACTGTCTGTATTAGTAGGAGCAATTGGAGGATTAAATCAAAGATCATTACGTAAACTAATAGCATACTCATCCATTAGCCATTTAGGATGAATAATATCAGCCATAATTATTAGAATAAATTACTGATTACTATACTTCATTATTTATATAATCTTAAATAGAGCAATCATTTTCATATTCAATACACAATCATTCTCGCAAGTATCTCAAACGTATTCAAGCAACTTTGATACTATAATCAAATTTTCAACATTTATTAGTATATTATCCTTGGGAGGGTTACCTCCATTCTTAGGATTTTTACCAAAATGAATAATCATTCAAAATATGGTAAATTCTCAATATATATTATTAATTTTAATTATAGTAACAACCACTTTAATTACTTTATATTTTTATTTGCGAGTAATATATAGAGCTTTCACATTTTTAAATTACAATCCTGGATGAAATAACCAAAATAAAAAAAGTAATATAAGAAGACTAGTTCTAATTACATCAATTGCAGGAATTCCCATTATAGGAATAATATCAATCATTTAAGGATTTATGTTAAATAAACAAATAACCTTCAAAGTTATAAATAGAAGTATAAACCTTCTAAGCCTTAGTAAGTATACTCACGCCTTTAGAATTGCAGTCTAATATCATTATTTGACTATAAGGCTTGATAAGAGAGATTAAATCTCCTTTATAGATTTACAGTCTATCGTCTAATATCCTCGACCATCTTATCCTTATATTAAGGGGTCATAATATAAATAAGATTTGAGATATGTTGCGAAAATGACTTTTTTCTACAAACCATAAAGATATTGGAACCCTGTACCTTCTATTTGGAGCATGAGCAGGAATAGTTGGAACAGCGTTGAGTATACTAATTCGAATTGAACTAGGACAACCTGGGTCACTTATTGGAGATGATCAAATTTATAATGTGGTTGTTACTGCACACGCATTCGTTATAATTTTCTTTATGGTTATACCAATTATAATCGGAGGATTCGGTAACTGGCTAGTCCCCTTAATACTAGGAGCCCCAGATATAGCATTTCCACGTTTAAATAATATGAGTTTTTGGTTATTACCTCCTTCATTAACCCTTCTATTAACAAGAAGAATGGTAGAAAGAGGTGCTGGAACAGGATGAACAGTTTATCCTCCCCTCGCAGGAGCAATCGCTCACGCAGGGGCCTCCGTAGATTTAACAATTTTTTCCTTACATTTAGCAGGAGTTTCTTCAATCCTAGGGGCCATTAATTTTATTACAACAACCATTAATATAAAGCCCCCTGGAATAAAATTAGATCAAATACCATTATTTGTTTGGGCTGTAGTTATTACTGCAATTTTATTATTACTATCTCTACCAGTACTCGCAGGAGCAATTACAATATTATTAACTGACCGAAATATTAATACATCATTCTTTGACCCTGCAGGAGGAGGTGATCCAATTCTTTATCAACATCTATTTTGATTCTTTGGACATCCAGAAGTTTATATTTTGATTCTTCCCGGATTTGGAATAATCTCACATATTATTGCTCAAGAAAGAGGAAAAAAGGAAACTTTTGGAGTATTAGGTATAATTTATGCTATAGCAGCAATTGGAATCCTTGGTTTCGTTGTTTGAGCTCATCATATATTTACTGTTGGTATAGATGTAGACACACGAGCATACTTCACTTCAGCAACTATAGTAATTGCGGTTCCCACAGGAATTAAAATTTTTAGTTGACTCGCAACACTACATGGAACTCAACTATCTTATAGACCATCACTACTATGAGCTCTAGGATTTGTATTTTTATTTACCATTGGAGGATTAACAGGAGTAGTTCTGGCTAATTCTTCTATTGATATCTCTATACATGATACATATTATGTAGTAGCTCACTTCCATTACGTATTATCAATAGGAGCTGTATTTGCAATTATGGGAGGGTTAGTACACTGATTTCCACTATTTTCTGGAGTCACCTTAAATAATCATCTTCTAAAAATGCAATTTCTAGTTATATTCGTAGGAGTAAATCTAACATTTTTCCCTCAACACTTTTTAGGATTAAGAGGGATACCACGACGCTACTCAGATTATCCCGATGCCTATACAACATGGAATATCATTTCCTCATTAGGAAGAATTATCTCATTAGGAGGGGTTTTCATTTTAATTTTTATTATATGAGAAGCAATAACAGCCCAACGTCAAATTATATCAACACTAAATCTTAACACATCAATCGAATGATATCAAAAATTACCTCCTATGGAACATAGTTATTCCGAATTACCCATTTTATTAAAGTTTTAATGTGGCAGAAAAGTGCCATGGATTTAAGCTCCATTTATAAAGGCTTATGTCTTTCGTTAAAAATGGCAACCTGAACACAATTAAACTTCCAAGACGCTATATCCCCCATAATAGAACAAATAAACTATTTCCATGATCATACCATAATAGTACTGTTAATTATTACTGTTATAGTGGCCTATGTAATAACAGGTATATTTTTAAATAAAAATATTAATAGAAATTTATTAGATGGACAAAAGATTGAAACAATTTGAACAATTCTTCCTGTAATTGTTCTAGTAGTTATTGCCCTCCCCTCTTTACGATTATTATATCTACTAGATGAAGTAAGAGACCCTTCTATTACCTTGAAAACAATTGGACACCAATGATATTGAAGATATGAATATTCTGATTTCAACCACATAGAATTCGACTCATACATAATTCCATATAACGAAATAAATGAAAATGGATTTCGATTACTTGAGGTAGATAACCGAACAGTATTACCTATAAAAACACAAGTTCGAGTCCTTATTACTGCAGCCGATGTACTTCACTCATGAGCAGTTCCCTCACTAGGGGTAAAGGTAGATGCAACACCAGGACGACTTAATCAAACAAGATTTTTTATGAATCAACCTGGGTTATTTTTCGGTCAATGCTCAGAAATTTGTGGAGCAAATCACAGATTTATACCCATTATAATTGAAAGAGTAACCACAAAATATTTTATTAATTGAGTTCAAAAAATAAGTGAAATTTCATTGGGTGACTGAAAGTAAGTGTTGGTCTCTTAAACCATAAAATAGTAAAATAACGATATACTCCTAATGAAAAGATTAGTTAAACAATATAACATTAGAGTGTCAAACTAAAATTACTGAGTTACAGTATCTTTTAATTCCTCAAATAGCTCCCATAAGATGGTTAATATTATTTATCTTTTTCACAACTATATTAATTCTATTTAATGTAATCAATTACTATTTATTTATCCCAGAAATTAAAAATAACAGAAATATAAGTACCCAAATTCCTAATCATAAACACTGAAAATGATAACTAACCTATTCTCTGTATTTGATCCTACATCGTCCATTCTTAATTTATCAATAAACTGAACATCAACCATCCTAGGATTATTAATTTTACCAATAACATTCTGATTAATTCCAACCCGCACTTCCCTAATATTTAAATTTATTTACTCGACCTTACACAAAGAATTCAAAACTCTATTGGGAAGAAACAGATTAAATGGGTCATCATTTATTTTTATCTCTGTATTTTCATTAATCATATTTAATAATGTTATAGGACTATTTCCATACATTTTTACTAGATCAAGACATCTATCATTTACTTTAACTCTTGCCCTACCACTATGACTAAGTTTTATAGTATATGGGTGAATTAATCACACTCAACATATATTTGCACACTTAATACCACAAGGTACACCTGCAGTATTAATACCTTTTATAGTATGTATTGAAACCATTAGAAATGTAATTCGACCAGGAACCTTAGCTGTCCGATTAGCTGCTAATATAATTGCAGGACATTTATTAATAACATTATTGGGAAACACAGGACCTTCCTTATCATATTCAATTATAGTAATTTTAGTATTTACACAAATTGCATTATTAATATTAGAATCAGCAGTTGCAATAATTCAATCTTACGTATTTGCAGTATTAAGAACCCTCTACTCTAGAGAAGTAAACTAATGTCAACACACAACAACCATCCATATCATTTAGTAGATCAAAGACCATGACCTTTAGTAGGAGCAATTGGAGCTATAATAATAGTAACAGGAATGGTAAAATGATTTCACACTTTTGATACCAGTTTACTAATACTAGGTATTATAGTAGTAATTATAACCATAATCCAATGATGACGAGATATTACACGAGAAAGAACTTATCAAGGATTACATACTATACCAGTAGTAATTGGATTACGATGGGGAATAATCCTTTTTATTACCTCCGAAGTGCTTTTTTTCTTTTCTTTTTTTTGAGCATATTTTCATAGAAGATTATCTCCCACTGTGGAACTAGGATCTATATGACCTCCAAAAGGAATTATTCCTTTTGATCCCATATCAATTCCCATATTAAACACTTCAATCCTTTTATCATCAGGAGTAACTGTGACATGAGCACATCATAGATTAATAGAAAATAAATATTCTCAAGCTACACAAGCTCTATTCTTTACCGTACTACTAGGATTTTATTTCACCCTTTTACAAGGCTATGAATACGTAGAAGCTCCATTTACAATTGCAGATTCAGTATATGGTTCTACATTTTTTGTAGCCACAGGATTCCATGGAATCCACGTAATTATTGGAACTTTATTCTTATTAATATGTTTAATTCGTCATTATTTTAATCATTTCTCAACTAATCACCACTTCGGCTTTGAAGCAGCAGCATGATACTGACATTTTGTAGACGTCGTATGATTATTTCTTTATATTTCAATTTATTGATGAGGTAGATATTTGTTTAGTATATAAGTATAATTAACTTCCAATTAATAGGACTGAGTTTATCAGAACAAATAATTACATCCCTAATTTTGACTAGTACCTTATTAATTATTATCTCCACAATATTAATAACAATTGCTTCCTTAATCTCAAAAAAATCAATACTAGACCGAGAAAAAATATCACCCTTTGAATGTGGATTTGATCCATTTTCAACTGCTCGAATTCCATTTTCATTACGATTTTTTCTTATTGCTGTAATTTTTTTAATTTTTGATGTAGAAATTGCCCTCTTACTTCCTATAATGAAAGTTATATATATATCGAAAATTCAAAGATGAATTATTGTTTCAGTAATTTTCATTTTAATTTTACTAATTGGATTATTTCACGAATGAAAACAAGGGGCACTAGAATGAACAAACTAGGATAGTAGTTAACTATAACATTTGAATTGCAATCAAAAGGTGTTGAAAGTACAATCAACTTATCTTAAATAAGAAGCGAAGTTATTGCATTCAGTTTCGACCTGAAATCCTGGTATAAATATACCCTTATTTAAATAATTAATTGAAACCAAAAAGAGGTATATCACTGTTAATGATAAAAATGAAATATAATTTCCAATTAAAAGAGTATGTGTACTTGCAGAAAAAAGCTGCTAACTTTTATTCTAAGCGGTTTAATTCCGTTTATACTCTTACTTATGTAGTTTAATTAAAACATTACATTTTCATTGTAAAAATAATGAATTATTTATTTATAAGTATTTGAAGGTATATACACCATCCTAGCAGCTTCAATACTAAGCTTTTAAAATTTAAGCTATCCAAACAATATAAAAATAAAATAACCAGAATCCAAATTATAAAAAATATCAAGTAAACCTTCAAAAAATTATTCTGATAGTTTTGATTAAAAATAGATAAACTCTTAAAATAATTATAAACACCCTGAGCCCCTATATATTCACATCAACCCTGATCAAAAGAAAGTAAAAAATTATTACCTGAACCAAGAACATTAACGTAAACTCCCCGAGTTCTAATATAAGGTATGAATCATATACTTCCTACAAAAAAAGAAGAAAAAATACTACTTAAATTAAATGGAATGAGCCCTCCAGATAAAAGAGATATTTGATATCCTGCTCATGCTCCAAATAGACTAACTAATAAAGCAAGAAGTTTTAAATTTAAAGGTAAACAAATTATTGAAGGAATAGGAAAAATAATTCAACTTAAAAGAGATCCTCCAAAAATAGCTATAAATAGTATCCCTAACATCCCCTTCAACATTCACCAAGACTCATCAGAAATACTATAACAAGACCCAATTAAAGTATCGCCTCTCATTCTATAATATACTAAACGAGCAGTATAACAAGCAGTAAGACCAGTAGAAACAAAATAAAGAAAAAAACTAATAATATTTAAATTTCTAGTCAAACACATTTCTAAAATTAAATCCTTAGAATAAAACCCGGCCAAAAAAGGTATACCACATAATGCCAAATTTGATACTATAAAATAAGAAGAACTTAAAGGTAAAAAAGAAGATAAACTTCCCATAGAACGAATATCCTGACAATCTCCTATATTATGAATAATAACACCAGCACACATAAAAAGAAGAGCTTTGAAAAGAGCATGTGTCAATAAATGAAAAAAAGCTAATTGAGGATACCCCATAGATAAAATTCTCATTATTAACCCCAACTGTCTTAAAGTAGACAAAGCAATAATTTTTTTTAAATCAAACTCGAAATTGGCCCCTAGCCCTGACATAAATATTGTTATACCACCAATTAATAAAAGGTATTTAGAGAAATCAGTACCAACAATTAAACAATTAAAACGAATTATTAAATAAACACCTGCGGTTACTAAAGTCGAAGAATGAACTAAAGAAGAAACAGGAGTGGGAGCTGCCATTGCCGCAGGTAATCATGAAGAAAATGGAATTTGGGCTCTCTTAGTTATAGCCGCAAAAATTATTAAACAAGAAATTACTTGTGCCTCAAGACTATCAAATATAAAATTTAAATAAAAAAAATAATTTCAACTACCATAATTTAATATTCAAGCAATAGATAACAAAAAAGCAACATCCCCTAATCGATTAGATAAAACTGTTAATATTCCAGCACTATAAGATTTAAAATTTTGATAATAAATTACAAGTAAATAAGAAATTAAACCTAAACCGTCTCATCCCAACAAAATAGAAATTATATTAGGACTAATAATTAATAATAATATAGATAAAACAAATATTAAAACCAACAAAATAAAACGAGAAAGATATACATCCCCTTCCATATAATCATAACTATAAAAAATTACCATAGAAGAAATAAACAAAACAAATCCTATAAATAAAAAAGACATTCAATCAAATAAAAAAGTTATAGTAATATTTAATGAATTAATATCTAAAATATCTCATTCAAGAAAGTAACATAAATTCGTAAAACAAAAATAAACTCCCAAAGAAATATTAAGTAATCTAAAAATAAATAATAAAATAAAACTAATAAAACAAATATGAAAACGTCAAATAATGATTTAAGGTAAATAAATTTACAACATCGGTACCACAAACCAAAATTTTTAATTAAACTACTTAAATTATAATCAATTAAAAAATAAATCAGGCTTAAAAATTAAAACATTTAAAGGAATCCAATGTAAAAATAATAATAAATATTCTCGCAAGTATCCTGCACTACAACTATAAACAGAAGAAAAAATTTTACCATGTTGACTATAACTATATAAATAAAGAGTATAGGAAGCTCTAAAAAAAGATAATAAACATAATATTAATATTCTAACCCATCTTCAACCAACTAATCTATTAATTAATCTAATTTCACCCAATAAATTTAACGTTGGAGGGGCTGCTATATTAGCTGAACTAAGTAAAAATCACCAAAGACACATTCTAGGTATAAAATTCATTAAACCCTTATTAACTAATAATCTACGACTCCCTAAACGTTCATAACTAATATTAGCTAAGCAAAATATACCAGAAGAACAAAGTCCATGAGCAATCATCAAAGTAAATGCTCCATTTAATCCTCAATAGCTCAAAGTCATAAGTCCTCCCAAAACAACCCCCATATGAGCAACAGAAGAATATGCAATTAAAGACTTTAAATCCACTTGCCGTAAACAAATTAAACTAACCAATACACCCCCAACTAATCTAATTCTAATTCAAATAAAATTTATTACAACACCTATATAAAAAAAAATACCAAAAATTCGTAATAAACCATATCCTCCTAATTTAAGCAATACACCTGCCAAAATCATGGAACCAGCCACTGGAGCCTCCACATGGGCCTTAGGCAATCAAAGATGGAAAATAAACATAGGTATCTTCACCAAAAAGGCCAACAACAAAGAAAAATAAATATAAATTCCAAAATCTACCCTAGATAAATAAAAAAATATGAAGATATTTAAAGTACCAAAAAAATCATAAATTCTAAATAAACCAATAAGAAGAGGAAGAGAAGCAAATAAAGTATAAAAAAGTAAATAAATCCCTGCCTGTACTCGTTCCGGTTGGTACCCTCAACCCAAAATCAAAAAAAGAGTAGGAATAAGAGAACTTTCAAAAAATAAATAAAACATAAACAAACTACTACTCATAAAAGATAACATCAAGAACAATAAAAGAACAATATTTATTAACAAAAAAAGAAAGGAAAAATTACGAGTACCATAAATACCTCCTCTAGCTAATAGTATCAAACAGCAAATTCAAAAACTCAACAAAATTAAACCATAACTAAGAACATCCGAACAAAAATAATATCCTAACCCACAAATATAAGAAGATATGTATCCCATAACAAAAAATAAAAAGGAACCAAAAAATAAAAAAGAAGTAATTAATCAATAGTTAACAAAAAAAGAGGTAGGGATCAGAAAAAAAACAAAGAAAATAAATTTTAACATTGTAATATACTAAAAGTATTAAAATAATCATTACCGTGAGTACGAATTATAGAAACTAAAATTGAAAGTCCCAAAACTCCTTCACATACACCAAATGTAAGAAAATATATCAAAAAACATAAATCATAATATTCCACATTAAAAATAAAAAATAAATAAAAAAATAACCCCAAAACAATAAATTCTAAACTAATTAAAGTTGACAGTAAATGTTTACGTTTAGAAACAAAAGATCACACCCCTCCTAAAAGAAAGAAGAAAAAGATTATATCATAAAAAATTAACATTAGTTTTAGTAGTTTATATTCAAAACATTGGTCTTGTAAACCAAAATAGAGAAATATTTAACTTCTCCTGCAACTCCTCTTTGCTTCTTTTTAATTCAGAGAAAAATTCCTGAATTCATCTTTAATCTCCAAAATTAATATTTTATTTAAACTACTCTCTGATATTAGACAAATTCTAATCATTATAATAATATCATTAAATAGAATATTATTCATTAAAATATTACATCCTATAATAATAGGTATTACTTTATTAATTCAAACACTAATAACATGTCTTTTAATTGGATTTATATCACAAACAACATGATTTTCCTACATCTTATTTTTAGTATTTATTGGAGGAATATTAGTATTATTTATTTATATAACAAGAATTGCATCAAACGAAATTTTTCAAAAAAGAAATTATCCCATAATAATCATTATAAATACTTTCATGCTAATAATATTAGTAGTTATTCTATTTATAGACATTATTCCAACATCACTTAATAATACGGCAGAAAGAATAGAATATATAGATATATACAAAAACCACGAAAGACTTATATTATTAAATTTATACAATAGTCCCAACGCAATCCTTACTATCTTTATAGTATTATATTTATTTCTAACATTAATTGTTATTGTCTTTATTACAAAATTTCACCAGGGTCCCTTACGACCAAGAATTTAACTAATGAATAAACCATTACGTCTAAAACATCCATTACTTAAAATAGCTAATAATGCTCTCATTGATTTACCAACTCCAGTAAATATTAATATATGATGAAATTTCGGATCCTTATTAGGTTTATGTTTAATTATTCAAATTGCGACGGGATTATTTCTAGCAATACACTATACAGCTAGTATTGAAACAGCATTTTACAGAGTAAACCATATTTGCCGAGATGTAAATTATGGATGATTACTACGCACTCTACACGCAAATGGAGCCTCCTTTTTCTTTGTATGTATTTATATACATATTGGACGTAATATTTATTATGGATCTTATAATTACTTCTATACTTGAAGAGTAGGAGTAATCATCTTATTCCTAGTAATAGCAACAGCATTTATAGGATACGTATTACCATGAGGTCAAATGTCATTTTGAGGGGCTACAGTTATTACCAACTTATTATCAGCAATCCCCTATTTAGGCACCACCCTCGTCCAATGAGTTTGAGGGGGATTTGCGGTAGACAACGCAACATTAACACGATTTTTTACCTTCCATTTTGTCTTACCCTTTATTGTTGCAGCTATAACAATGATTCACCTTTTATTTTTACATCAGACTGGTTCTAATAATCCTATTGGAATTAATAGAGATACAGACAAAATTCCATTCCATCCTTATTTTTCATGAAAGGACATCGTTGGATTTATTATTATATTAATACTTCTTACCATATTATCCCTAGTTAATCCCTACTTACTAGGTGACCCAGACAACTTTACTCCAGCAAATCCCTTAGTTACACCCGTACATATTCAACCAGAATGATATTTCTTATTTGCTTACGCGATCTTACGATCTATTCCTAATAAATTAGGAGGGGTCATTGCTCTAGTTATATCAATTGCAATTTTATTTATTATACCTATAATAAAAAGAAAATTTCGAGGATTACAATTTTATCCTTTAAATCAGTTCTTATTTTGAAGAATAGTAGGAACAATTTTCTTATTAACATGAATTGGTGCACGACCAGTCGAAGACCCTTATATCTTAACAGGACAAGTATTAACTTTAGTATATTTTATATTCTACATCATCCATCCTATAATATTCAAATTTTGAGATAAAATGCTAGAATAATTAATAAGCTTTTAGAAGCATGTATTTTGAAAATACAAGAAAAGAATTTAACTTCTTATTGATTTTACTAAAATTTGTACATTAAATCAAAAAGGACAAAATCAAGACCTTTAATCCCCCATAAAAAATTAAATAATTTAAAGAAACAGGTAAAAATCTTTTCCAAGCTAAATACATCAACTTATCATAACGATAACGAGGTAAAGTACCACGAACCCAAATAAAAACAAAAGACACTATAACCAACTTAAATACAAAAAGAAAGGAATAAATATCAGCCCCTAAAAAAAAAATAACAAAAAGTATTCTTATAAATAAAATACTAGCATATTCAGCCATAAAAATTAATGCAAATCCCCCTCTTCTATATTCAACATTAAATCCTGAAACTAATTCTGATTCTCCTTCAGCAAAATCAAAAGGAGTTCGATTAGTTTCAGCTAAACAAGAAGCAAACCAAACAATCATCAAAGGAAAACTAATAAATAAAAACCAACAAAAATATTGATACTTAATAAATAAATCACAAGAGTACCCTCTAGCCAAAAAAATAAAAGATATTAAAATTAAAGATAAACTAACTTCATAAGAAATAGTTTGAGATACAGCACGTAACCCTCCTAGCAAGGCATACAAAGAATTAGAAGATCAGCCCGCAATCATAACAGTATACACCCCCATTCTTGTGCAACACAAAAAAAATAATAATCCTAAATTAAAATTAAATAATCCAAAATAAAAAGGTACAATAGATCACAAGAACAATGAAATAAATAAATTAAAAATAGGACTTAAATAATAAGATATATAATTTGAAGTTATAGGAAAAGTCTGCTCCTTATTAAACAATTTAATAGCATCAGAAAAAGGTTGAATAATTCCACAATACCCAACCTTATTTGGTCCTTTACGAATTTGAATATATCCTAAAACCTTACGCTCTAGAAGGGTAAGAAAGGCAACTCCAACAAGCACACTAATAAATATAATTAATCTCTCTAATAAAATAAAAATAAAATCATTAATCTGCAAGTACTACATGTAAGAATAAACTTACATTTATGAATTCTAAATTCATGGCACTTTTCTGCCAAAATAGTAATATATTAATGAAATTCAAAATACAAAAAATTTTTTGTAGTATGGGTCCTTTCGTACTAAAAACTACAACTAAACTGGAGATAGAAACCAACCTGGCTTAAACCGGTTTGAACTCAGATCATGTAAGAATTTAAAGGTCGAACAGACCTATAAATTAAGCGGCTACACCTAATTATTATCTTAATCCAACATCGAGGTCGCAATCCTTCCCGTAAATATGAACTCTGAAAGAAGATTACGCTGTTATCCCTAAGGTAACTTAATCTAACAATCAATAAAATTGGATCTAATAATTCATATATCAATGATTTTTAAATAAAAAAGTTATTTTTGTATTTTTATCACCCCAACAAAATAATTAAAAGCATGAAAAACAATAATTTAACAACAACTAATTACACTTTATAATTATAAAGCTCTATAGGGTCTTCTCGTCTTCCAATATAATTTCAGCCTTTTAACTGAAAAGTTAAATTTTAATATCAAATTAAATGAGACAGTTAACACCTCGTCAAGCCCTTCATTCCAGCCTCCAATTAAAAGACTAATGATTATGCTACCTTTGCACGGTCAAAATACCGCGGCCGTTAAAACTTAATATTCACCGGGCAGGCCTGACCTCATAAATAAATCAAGAGGACATGTTTTTGATAAACAGGCGAGTGTTATATTTGCCGAATTCCTTATTTAATCATAAAAAAGAATAATTTTTATACAAAAAGATATACTAATTTAATCATTATTACAAAATTTATACAATTAAAAATAACATTTTAATAATAACACTAAAAAAAAGAAAATCCATTTATTTCAATTTGAACTACAACGAACTCAAAAATGATAGCTACTTTAAAGCCTACATAAACTGAACAACAATTAAAATTTTTAGAATAAAATTAGAGCTTATCCCCTAATATTTTAATTTTAACTAATAAATAATTAATCAATCAATTACTTAATTATTAAATCTAAATTAAATTTATTTCTTAAAAAACTAGATACCTCCAAAAACGAATAAAATTTCTCCACTAAAATTAAATTAAATATGCTTATAAAACAGCAACTAAAATCTAAATATTAGCTCTTTTGGAATCGAGATAATAAAATAAATTAAACCTAATTAATCAACCCTGATACAAAAGGTACAATAAATAAAATTTACTTACAATAATTATAATTTTCAATATATTTCATCCATTCCCTCACGGTACTAATAAACTATAATAATAAAACTTCTGTTCTTTAATTATACTAAAAAAAAAGATACTTCTCTAAAACAAAAAAAAATAATTAATATAAGAAAATTAATAAATCAAACTAAACTGAATTGCACAGTAAAATTTCTCAGTGTAAATGAAATGCTTACTATCAAGCTCTAATTTGATACTTACCAGGCACACCTTCCGGTACGCCTACTATGTTACGACTTATCTCATTTTAAAAATGAGAGCGACGGGCGATGTGTGCATATTTTAGAGCCAAAATCATAATAACAAATAATTAAAATTACTATCAAATCCACCTTAATATAAAAATTAATTAATATAATCCATCTAAATATATTTATTGTAATCCATCCTCCCCTAACTATAAGCTGCACCTTGACCTGACATAATATATTTAATATATTAAGAAAATTAATCTCTAAAAAGATTCTCTTACGACGGAGATATACAAACTGTAAACAAAATTAGGTAAATACTCTCGTGGATTGTCGATTAAGGGACAGATTCCTCTGAAAGGACTAAAATACCGCCAAATTCTCTGGGTTTAAAGAACTTAACTAATACTACCCTGGTTTCAAAATTAACACTCAAAATAAAAGGGTATCTAATCCTTGTCTTTAAATTTAAGTTTCATAGCTTCATATAAAATAAATATTAGAAAATTAAAATTTCACCTAATAAATCCAACACTTTTATAAATATAATCCTTTATTAACTACTAGACCAATAATATTTACTTATCCTTTTCGTATAACCGCGGTGGCTGGCACGATTTTCACCAGAAATTTATGAAACACTACTTCTAAAATACTTTAAAATAGTAATAAACATTACTGTAAAATAAAACCAATAACCATTTAGATTAACAATTCTAAACTAAAACTTACATGTAAAATGATCATAAAATAAATATTCAGCAAGAATAAAACTTTTACCCCCTCCTTTTTTTTAACTTCAAAGGAGGGGGTCAATTCTCCAATAAAGTATTTTATATATAAAAATTAAATTTTACTAAAAGATCTATTTATCCATTAGTTTTCCTTCATTTATATAAAGTAGTATTAACTATTAGATAATAAAATATTTTATTATCTATATATATATATATATTCTAATACTAAAGTTTTAATCTGATTATAAAATAGCGATCGTATTTATACGCCTATCATATATTATTAAATGGTTAACTGGATCAATTAATAATTTATTATATATTATTAGTTCATTAATAATAAATAAATAATTTTTCATTATTTAGATAAATATAAATATATATAATATAATTGTATAATAAATTATTTATATTATATAATTAATATAATTAACTATTAGATAATAAAATATTTTATTATCTATATATATATATATATTCTAATACTAAAGTTTTAATCTGATTATAAAATAGCGATCGTATTTATACGCCTATCATATATTATTAAATGGTTAACTGGATCAATTAATAATTTATTATATATTATTAGTTCATTAATAATAAATAAATAATTTTTCATTATTTAGATAAATATAAATATATATAATATAATTGTATAATAAATTATTTATATTATATAATTAATATAATTAACTATTAGATAATAAAATATTTTATTATCTATATATATATATATATTCTAATTTATTATATATTATTAGTTCATTAATAATAAATAAATAATTTTTCATTATTTAGATAAATATAAATATATATAATATAATTGTATAATAAATTATTTATATTATATAATTAATATAATTAACTATTAGATAATAAAATATTTTATTATCTATATATATATATATA